AAATCCTTTATCCCCAGTTCAAATCTGGGTGTCGCCTGATCAACTGATAGAATAGAACTCGACAAATTCTTGCCCTGCATAAGCAAAGGCAAAGGACGGGGCTTGCCGATACTTGATTTATAGAATACATAGTTCTATAAAAGACTGTAAGTTGTTTTCTCAAAATCTGGCTCTGTTTGGGTTCTGGGTAGCGGCCCAAACAGATATACCAATAGGGATGAGGTAAGGCTTACTTATTAATTCCAGAACTGCGAAAGTAAGAGGTCAGAAATCTTGGTATCCAAAGGTTCCTAAAGGACATTCCATTTTTGCTCCTAGGATTGAAGAAAAGATTATACGAAAGACTATCAAGACTTCCTAATTATCTTACACTACCTACACTAACGTAGGGTCTACTGACTCTGTCTGGAATTAGATTGGATAGGCTGATGGGAAATCAATTTAGGAGTTGTGGAAAGGACTGAAGATACTTTGTATCCATACTTACGAGAGACTCCGAGTACTCAAACATTCAATCAGGATGGTTGGTTGGCTCTTATCTTATAGAATAACAGAGTAAAAGTCAAAGTAAAAAAAAAAAAAAAAGATTTCTTTGGTCGTGTAAGGAGATTACAAAAAAAAAATGTATGTAATAATGGTAGTGATGTCTCCCCATTCTTTCACAGAAAGAAAGACAGTAAGGCTTAGATCAAATAGGAAATGTAGGTATCCAATAGATAGTTATATATCTTGATGGTATATTTTTTTTGCTATTTTTGCTTATGAAAGAAAGGTAACAAAACAAACAATAGGTCTTACTATTCCCACATGTTCCATTAGGAGCATTCCTTTGCAATTTGCAAGGAAAAGGTGTGTGTATCGTATTTTTACTTAATACTTCCCAATTCTACCAGAAATCCTATAAAGAATCTGTTACGAGTGGATTCATTGAATTGGTTCATCAATAGCCTTAAGTCAGAATCCTATTTTGACTCTGCGCCATTGATTCTACTATGATTATTGATCAATAATGGAATAATTCCTTCATAGAAATAGGAGATATAATTCACATGGATATAGTAAGTCTCGCTTGGGCTGCTTTAATGGTAGTCTTTACATTTTCCCTTTCACTCGTAGTATGGGGAAGGAGTGGACTCTAGGTATATTAATAATTGATTGAGTAATCGGTTGAGTAATCGATTGAGTAATCAAATTGTATCAATTGTTTAATTGATCGTTTTGCATTGATCGTTTTTCGAAGCTTTATTTTTAAAAAGCTTGTCTCTCTTTCAAAATTATACTGGAAAGACAATAATGAATAATAACCATTCGATCAAACAACGAATGATTACTATAGTTTAGTTGTATTTCAAAACTCAAATTTACGCATGATAGGAAATTTTTTCCAACCGAATTCCCCCTAAATATTCTGTTTGGATAAACCTGTTCTTACCAGAATTATGGATATTACAATGAGAAAAAACCAATCCCTAGTTTTTTCTTTATTTGTTTCTCTCTTTCTTTACTTTCACTGTTCTAAGAACAAATCGTTCTGCTATTAGATTACGACGATACTTACTTTCTACTGGAAGTGACTAGTGGTTGTCCAAAGAGGTTCTACACATAATAAAATTAGATCTTTCTTCCGCTGAGTGATCCACCACATATCATACATTTAACATTTTAGACTCCTAGAGATTTTTTTATGCTTTTTTGACTCATCTCATGTCATGTTTAAGCATGAAAAATGGTCTGAGTCCCCTTTACTAATCTACTTCCTTTCAAAATCTGAAGAAGTTACCATAGAACTTCGTAAATGATCTGTTAATGGCTCAATCAATGACTTCTTGGAATGGGAAATCAAAAAAATTCCTTGGTTTTGTTTTCTTTTGCTATAGTATATTCCTATACTATTCTTCCTCTATTGATTCTTTTGATGGATCCCGGAACCTATATATAAAATTATAAGAAACCTAGGAATTAGAAGAATTGGCCTTCGATTATTTTGGGTTGATCGAAATCGAGTGGATGTAGCGAAAAAAAGAAATAGAATTAGACTGCTATTTCGATGTACTAGTCTACTATTTAGATTAGATGTACATCTAATACATCATATACATATATATTGTAAATTGATCTATATAAACCCTCCATTTAGATAAAGTCTATATCTGTATACAATACAACTTTATATGATAATATCATTGTATACAAGATAGTATAAAATACTCTAAAGTGTGGTAGAAAGGACTATATATAGTCCTTTCTACCACACTTTATGATTCCAACCAGATCATTTCATTTAAGACTTGGAATTTTCTTTTAATCCCTTTCTTTCATTTCTTCAATCATTGAAAAAAGGATTGATAAGAACTAATAATTCAGATTCAAATTAATCATTTTGACTGACTGTTTTTACGTAGATAATAAGTAAAAAAGCAGTAGGAACTAGAATGAACAGTGCAGTAGCAATAAATGCGAGAATATTGACTTCCATAATTTCATTATTTATTTTTTTTCTTCGCAATAACTCGGGATGTAATCCCATAGAGATGAGAAATTTAACTCCTGTAAATTCATTGGGATGAATTGATCCTGATGATACTGAATAGGATCAATATTATGAATAACAATATCTGATCTATCAAATCGATTCATCGTCGAGAATTGAATAGTATAACATGGGAAGATCCTTTATCCATACTAATTACGAAATGGGATTTTTTATTGGATCAGGAATCCCATTGGATTTTTCATCCTCTTCCACTTTTTCTTTTCTATAACCTACTATCTTCCTTATCTTATACAACTCTCCTTCCTGTGTATTATACTTACAATTATGAGGTATTATATGACCGGTATTCTATGGGTCACACACAGACCCAAACGAGGTGAGATGAAAAAAAAGGGATTAAATAAAAAAGATCAAATATTCCAACAAATTTACTGAAAAGGGTCCTTGCTCGGTCTTTTCTTTTATTAGTATCCTCTTTCTTGTATTTATTTGTACTGGAATGCATACATCAAAAATGATGTCTGCAATTTGAATGAGAATGAGATAGATTGTTTACAATTAGTCATTGAGGATACACAAACAAAGTCAGAACTAGAAAAGGTGTGGTTTAACCTGAAAAGTACTCTGTCGAGGTAATTATGTTAAGTTCATTGTCCATCGTACAATAAACGAATACCATTTTTGTATGTACTCCCGGTAAAATAGGATCACTCTACTCCATTTCATGGATCAAGAACAATCGAAAAAGAAAGTAAGACGAGGATGGTATCTCTTAAAATACTGAATATAGTAATACCACCGATTGTACTAATGTACATATGATATGTCTCTCCTTTATCAATCGGGAGTAGTGGAAAGATTTGAAATTCCCGTATCCATATTTGTGTGATGATAAATGCGAAATAAAAAACAAAAGAAATAAGGATCCCCACCGGGGATTAGATCTTGCTTCCTGTCCCCCTTTTCCGTGAAAAGAGAGAGATGAATTGATAAATTCACCGGATCCTAGTTCGGGACTGACGGGGCTCGAACCCGCAGCTTCCGCCTTGACAGGGCGGTGCTCTGACCAATTGAACTACAATCCCAGCGAGGTGTATGGCATACATATTCTTAATGTTACATATTCTTAATATAATCATAAGAACATTCTAGTCCTAGTCGTCGTATTGTAAGAAAGACAGGAATGATATACTGATATCATATCCACATATAATATGGGCTATAGTGAGAGTGACACAGATTACTAGTAACCAATAATTATTTTACGGCCAAAAGTGGATAATCAATCTTTCAATGAGAAAAAAGAACTAAACTTTTTTGTTTGCTTTTCATGATACTTTACTTAATTAAGTAAAGTATCATGAATTAGATCCTTAGAAAGATCAGAAAGAGAAAAATAGGGATAGAGAAAAAAAATTGATCCTTTCTCTTTATTTCTACGGATTAGGCATTTCCGTTTATGGAAGACAAATTGGTTATATCATATTCATGGAGCGGTGAATTATTGGGCCGAGCTGGATTTGAACCAGCGTAGACATATTGCCAACGAATTTACAGTCCGTCCCCATTAACCGCTCGGGCATCGACCCAGGAAGAATTCATTCTAGGCTTATCGATAATCTATGATCAACTTCCTTTCATAGTACCCTACCCCCAGGGGAAGTCGAATCCCCGCTGCCTCCTTGAAAGAGAGATGTCCTGAACCACTAGACGATAGGGGCATATACGCCCGACCATCATCATACTATGATGATAGTATGAGCAGTTTTTTGGAATTGTCAATATAGTCTAATGGTATGACTAGATCCAAAAAATCTTTCCTACTTTTATGTTATGATTTTTTAGAATTTTTTTTTTTCAAAAATTCAAAATAATAATCTTATCTACTTTTGGAGTAAATCCAATTTATTGTTCCTGAATGAACTCCTATGCATATACGTATATATTATGTACATATAGTACATATATACATATATGCAGTAGACTCATAATGAAAAAAAATGGCTAATTCATGAATTGAATAAAATGGCCCTTTTAACTCAGTGGTAGAGTAACGCCATGGTAAGGCGTAAGTCATCGGTTCAAATCCGATAAAGGGCTTTTTTTCCACTAAACTCAAGTTTTAGCCTTAGTTTTTCAGCGGAAAATATCTCTATTATTTTTTCTAAAAAGAAAAGGATAACCACCATTATAACGAATTCTGATTATTCTGACTTATAGTTAAGTTAGGAAGTTGAACATTTATTGATTAGCAAAATGACTAATTGCACGTATTAGGAGTAGTCCACCTGTAGTGACATAGTAGTCCTCCTCATGTCTCATTATTCACAAATTTTTTGTCCTAGGACAAAACAGAAATATTCTATAATACTCTATATATACAATTCCTATTATTAATCGACAAACCAAGGTGTTCTTATTTCTCCAATGTTCTTATAACACCCACTATCAAATTCTAAATAAAGAAAAAGTAAGTGGACCTGACCCATTGAATGATGACTATATC